GGCTCCATATTCTAGGAGCCCAAACTATGTGATTGAATAAATCCTCTTCTATCTGTTGCGGGTCGAGGGCTCCTTCTCCTTCTTCAAACTCCGATTCGTCTTTTTCATAGATAAATCTCTGATCAACGATAGAACAAGATCCATTTTGCATCATATCTAAGAGGTTCCTTGGTTCGGGCCGAAGAAGCAATGTCACTCGATCATTATCAAACTGACTGCAATCTTTTTCTGATCCCGCCAGAGCGCCTTCTCCTTCTAATAGGCCATGAACTAGATCAGAATCATTCTCAACGAGTCCATAAGAAGTGATCCCATTTTTTTCATCGGGTCCGGGTAGAGACCAAAGGTCTTGAGCGACCGATCCGGCAGAATAACTCAAAAGATAAAGAAGTGTCGTTAATTTCTTCATGCTCATTCCAAGTTCGAAATACCATTTGTACAAATAAGAATCCCCTTCATTACATGATTTCTTCTTCATATAGATAGATATAGGATCTATGGGGCAATTACTTAGAAGTACATTTTGTGCAACAGCCCTTCCTATCTGATAGAAAAGGATCCCATGATCCTGAACCGATCTTACCTGGGATCGCAAATCCCAAGTTTGCCTATGAAGAGCAGATCTAATTGTATTATTGTCTATAATTGATTTCTTCTGTGTAATACTAATCGATAGGGCCTCATTGGTAAGTGCTACAAGATCTCGTGCATTGGAACCCATGGTTATGGACCCGAGTCCATTAGTCTGGAACATTTTCTTTTCCAAGTGAAATCCCCTAGTATATGAAAGGGTGAAAAAGCGCTTTCGTTGTTGTGGAATAAGAAGCCTTCGTATCTTAATGCATGTATTTAATTTATTCGGAGCTATTAGAGCGGGATCCACTTTTTGGGGAATATGAGTCGAAGCAATAACAAGAATATTTCTAGCGGACCACCTGTCACAATCCCTGGAGAGATGGTTCACTAATAGACCGAGGGATAAGTAATTCGACTCATTCACATCCAGATCATGAATGTTTGGAATCCATATTATGCAAGGAGACATTGCTTTTGCAAATTCGAATTGAAGGGTGATATAAAATCGGTCTATTTCTGGCATCATATCCATAGTTAGCGCATTCATCACAGTTAGCAGCTCCAGCTCCGTATCAAGGTCACGATGGATATCGTCACCAGCATCGATATCGTCACTAGCATCGATATCGGCACTAGCATCGATATCGTCACTAGCATCAATATCGTCAATATCGGAATCATCAATAAGAAAACCTTTAGGCTTGTTATCCAGGAACTTGTTCAGAAATACCGTAATGAAAGGAACATAGGAGTTTGTCGCTAGGTATTTGACCAAATAGGATCGTCCAGTTCCTATAGAACCTATCACTAAAATACCCCTAGAGGGGGATAGGGCTAAGCGGAGCGAAAAGGGTTTTCCATGAGATGGGAAATGAAAACTATTAGCCCCACACGAGGTTTGTGAATAAGTGATTGTCTGATACTGAGCAAGGAATATCCGTCTTTCTGCTAAACAAGATGTATTGAACTCATAATTCATTAGACACTTTTTATGAATGTCAACTAAATATCGTAAGTAAATTGCTCCCGGTTGTTCAATCATTTGATAACCAGAGTCATTCTTTGATAAATGATCGCTATGAGTTAGACTCAATAGAATTTGATCAATCCTTTTTTCTGTCGTTAAGGTGGAGAACTGAACCAAGAATTCTCTTTCTTCATCATCAATCGAATCACTGTTCGCGACCCAGGATTCTATTTTATCATCAATCCAATCACCGTTCACGTTTTTTCTTTTTCTTATCAATGAATAGATCTCTTTACTTGTATGACTTAGATGTCTCGTATTTCTCGAAAAAGCGATTCGATTGGTGGGATTTGGTATGGTACTTATGAGATCAATGAGATTGATATTCAAATATTTCTTCTTAGAACGTATTGATTTGACCCCAGAAGCGGAACCACCACCCAATAGCATGTTACCGCCAGAAGCAGAACCCCGCATTTCTTCTAGAGAATCCCCTAATTGTTCCAGAGCAACTAGAAAGAGATTCTTTAACCAGAACAGTTCAGATGTAGGATACCTATCCAGAAGTTTTCGCAACTCAATCATGTATGATGGAATCATCAAAGATTTGACCTTTTCGAACTCTGTCTGTAACTCACTAGAGGCTCGGGAAACAAAGAGAAGATGTGTACGAACGAGATATCCAGCAACAAGAAGAAGGAAAAGGATTGAATAGAGGAACTCCCGAACATTTGGCGATCTCGGATGTGTCGATATCAATGGTGACTCATTATTTCGATGAATCATTTCTTCGGACAGAAGAAGATTATGTAAACACTTTCTCGAAATCTCACTTATCAGATTCCATTGTGGAAGACACCATTTTTTCTGAAGAATTCGCCATGATATATCTGATCCATACATAATATCATGAAAAATGGATACAAATTTTTGACTGCTACTTAGTATCGGCAATAG